ATTTGGCATAGTAGATCTTATTGTTCTTAGTAATATTTTAGACAATTTTTCCATACACCTTTTATGATGAGGGGAATGTAATTTAGAGAATAGCTAGCTAGAGATATAGTAAAGAACAATTGATTTTGAACAATAGATGTCTTTCACATCCAACCGATGAACCGATTATAATTTAAAAATGGCAGTGCCAAAAAAGCGCACCTCTAGTTCAAAAAAACGTATTCGTAAAAATATTTGGAAAAGGAAAGGGTATTGGGCAGCATTGAAAGCTTTTTCGTTAGCGAAATCTCTTTCTACCGGTAGCTCAAAAAGTTTTTTTTGTGTGACAAATAAATAATCAAACAATAGACTAAATAATGTGAATCGGTCTAATTCAAAAAATAGTCTCATTTTTGTTATAATTTATTTATAAGTTTTTTTTTTTCTAAAGTTTAGAAGTTATCAAGATTATAAATAATATTAATTTAATAATAATAATTAATAATAGATAATAATCTAAATTACTATTTTAATAGATAATAATCTAAATTACTATTTCATTTTTATTTAATAAAAAAAAAATTATTTCCATTCTCTAATGTTTTAACCTGATCAATAACAATATAAAATGGAATTCATTTTGTTTTGTTATTTTTTAGTAGAAATAATAATTCGGTTGTCTACTGAATTCAAAAAGTGAATGGTATTCTTTTGTTTGAAAAAAGAATAAACGCAAGCACAAGGTTTCACCTTTTGTTTTGGTATGTTTTATCATTTTCAAGATGGGGATTATCACCTTCCCCATCGACTTGACTCGATAATCAATTTACTTTTTAGTTCTATCCATGGATTGAAGTCAAAATTATCTAGTTCAAAATGTTCCGTTTTATTTTCAGGAGACCATAAAGTAATAAACTATGAAACGAAAAACCCCGTTGTTAGTTAAGTTAAAAAACGGATACCCTAAAATAAATAAAAAACAAAACTATTATAAGAATAATTAATATAAGAATAATTAATATTATTAACGAAAACGTTTAGATTAAATGCCGCCTAATTTTGAAACAAATTTTTAGTCATCAATTTGAATCTTTCCTAAAAAATATTGAATTAACCCCCTCAATCTCGACGATTGAATAAAAATAGGTTATTATGATTTCGAATAAGCCGCTATGGTGAAATCGGTAGACACGCTGCTCTTAGGAAGCAGTGCTAGAGCATCTCGGTTCGAGTCCGAGTAGCGGCATGTCTTTTTCTAAATTCTAAAAGAGTAAGCCCTATAATAAATTCAATTCCCTATTTCAATTCCTATAATTGAGGCCCCCCTTTTAATAAATTTTATGATATTTTCAACTTTAGAGCGTATATTAACTCATATATCCTTTTCGATCATTTCAATTGTAATTACAATTCATTTGATAACTTTATTTGTCGATGAAATCGTAGGACTATATGATTCATCAGAAAAGGGGATGATAGCTACTTTTTTCTGCATAACAGGATTATTAGTTACTCGTTGGATTTATTTTGGGCATTTACCATTAAGCGATTTATATGAATCATTAATTTTTCTTTCGTGGGGTTTTTCCATTATTCATATGATTCCGTATTTTAAAAAACAAAAAAACCATTTAAGCGCAATAACGGCGCCAAGTGTTATTTTTACCCAGGGTTTCGCTACTTCAGGTCTTTTAACCGAAATGCATCAATCCGCAATATTAGTACCTGCTCTCCAATCCCATTGGTTAATGATGCACGTAAGTATGATGGTATTGGGCTATGCAGCTCTTTTGTGTGGATCATTATTATCACTAGCTCTTCTAGTCATTACATTTCGAAAATTCATAAGGATTTTTAGTAAAAGCAATAATTTATTAACGGAGTCGTTTTCCTTTGGTGAGATTCAATACGTGAATGAAAGAAACAATGTGTTACAAAACACTTCTTTGATTTCTTCTCAGAATTATTACAGATATCAATTAATTCAACAATTGGATCGATGGAGTTATCGTATTATTAGTTTAGGGTTTATCCTTTTAACCATAGGCATTCTTTCGGGAGCAGTATGGGCTAATGAAGCATGGGGATCCTATTGGAATTGGGATCCAAAAGAGACTTGGGCATTTATTACTTGGACCATATTTGCGATTTATTTACATATTCGAACAAATAAAAATTATGAAAGCGTAAATTCTGCAATTGTGGCCTCAATGGGCTTTCTTATAATTTGGATATGCTATTTTGGGGTTAATCTATTAGGAATAGGGTTACATAGTTATGGTTCATTTACATTACCATCTAATTGAATAAGGTACTTGACAACTAGAAGCCTGGGGCAGCATACGTATATATATGAAACCCTCATGTAAACCATCAAGAACCATTTGAATCATTCCATTTCCATTACTTGATTCAAATGGTTCTCGAAAATGTCAAAAATATCTGGTTATATATAGAATTCCAATTTTTTTATTTAACTTAAAAACAGAAAAAGACTTTTTTTGTACAATGAACGATTTTCAAAATCATCAGGTTTTTTATTTTGGTTTATTGACAAAAACTATCTATAAAAAAAATTTGATATAATAGCTTCGACCTTGTCAACTGATAATGAGAAAACGAAATCGGGATAAATACCAATACCTATTACAGGTAAAAGGATAGAAATAGAAATAAATAACTCTCGCGGTCCAGAATCAAAAAAATAAGAGTTTGGGGCATTAAAAAGCTTGTATCCATAGAACATCTGGCGTAACATAGATAATGAATAAATAGGAGTTAATATCATTCCAATTGCCATTACAAAAGTAATTAATACTTTTGTCATTAAAAGATATTTTTGGCTAGTAAGTATTCCAAAAAAAACTATCAATTCGGCAACAAAACCGCTCATGCCCGGTAATGCAAGCGAAGCCATTGATAAGATACTGAAAGTCGTGAATATTTTTGGAATTGCGATAGCCATTCCGCCCATTTCGTCGAGATAAATAAGTCGTATTCTATCATAACTCGTTCCGGCCAAGAAAAAAAGCGCAGCGCCAATAAATCCGTGAGAAATTATTTGTAAAATGGCCCCATTGAGCCCTGTATCGCTTATAGAACCAATTCCTATAATTATGAAACCCATATGAGATACAGAGGAATAGGCTATTCTTTTTTTTAAATTACGCTGACCAGGAGATGTTAAAGCTGCATAGATAATTTGAATTGTGCCCACTATCATCAACCAGGGAGAAAATATAGAATGGGCATGGGGTAATAATTCCATATTGATCCGAACCAACCCATACGCTCCCATTTTTAATAAGATTCCGGCTAAAAGCATACAAGTACTATAATGTGCCTCTCCATGGGTGTCTGGTAACCATGTGTGTAGGGGTATGATCGGTGATTTGACAGCAAAAGCAATAAGAAATCCAATATAGAATATTATTTCCAGGGCTACAGGATACGATTGATTAGCTGATGTTTCAAAATTTAATGTCGGTTCAGTGGAGCCATATAAACCAATACCCAGAACTCCTATTAATAAAAAAACAGAACCTCCGGCAGTGTACAAAATAAATTTTGTAGCTGAATACAAACGTTTCTTTCCCCCCCACATGGATAGAAGTAGATAAACGGGAATTAATTCTAACTCCCACATGATGAAAAAAAGTAAAAGGTCTTGAGAAGAAAATGGTCCTATTTGACCGCTATACATTGCTAACATTAGGAAATGGAATAGTCGGGAATCTCGAGTAACGGGCCAAGCCGCTAAAGTAGCTAAAGTTGTGATAAATCCTGTCAGTAAAATGGGTCCTATAGAAATTCCATCTATTCCCAATCTCCAGTAAAAATCAAAAAAATTGATCCATTGATAATTCTCCGTTAGTTGCATTAACGGATCATCCAATTGGAAATGATAACCGAATGCATAGGTTGTTAGAAGGAGTTCCGTTATGCATATAGATATAGTATACCATCTTATTACCTTATTTCCTCTATGAGGAAGAAAGAAAATTAAGGAACCCGCGGTTATTGGCAAAACTACAACTAGCGTTAACCAAGGAAAATTATTCATAGTAAAAACAAAATAAACTTGGACCAGAAAAACCCGTGCTCGAAATAAATATATTTTGAGCGCGGGTTTTTGTCGGTAAAGGTAAAAAAATCAAATGTATTCGAGTAGGGTTTTCTGGAACGTATTAATAAGCTAGACCCATACTTCGAGTTGTTTCATGCCATAAATAAACGCGAACACTCAAGAAATCCGTTGGACAGGCGGATTCACATCTCTTACAACCGACACAGTCCTCTGTTCTTGGAGCAGAAGCGATTTGCTTAGCTTTACATCCGTCCCAAGGTATCATTTCTAATACATCGGTTGGGCAGGCTCGCACACATTGAGTACACCCTATACACGTATCATAAATCTTTACTGAGTGTGACATTGGATCTATAAATTTTTGAACGTCAGAAATTTTCGATCTAGTAAATTTGTAAATGAATCATATATTTAAACACCAGATGAATCAATAATTTACCAGAAATTTTGAAGCAATCTACTTCTGGATCGACTCGCGCGATAGAGCCAAGATACTTTGATTTCTTACATTTTCGAAAATGTGGATTAGATTTAATGTATGGGCATGTTAATTTGAATTTATGAATATTCTAATTTCTATGATTAATACTACTTATTCAACAAATTCGATTGATTGATACGAGTTGATTTTCTGTTACGATAAATTGACGAAACAATAGCCGGTCCAATAGCTGCTTCAGCGGCGGCAATAGCTATAACAAAAATGGAGAAAATATTTCCTTTTAATTGCCGGCTATCAAAAAAATCAGAAAATGTTACGAAATTTATATTAACCGCATTCAGTATAAGTTCAAGACACATAAGGGCTCTAACCATATTTCGGCTCGTGATCAACCCATAGATACCGATAGAAAATAAGTAGGCACTCAAAACAAGTACATGCTCGAGCATCATTGACTAACTCCTTATCAATTTTGATTCATTTCAATATGAA